TCTCTCTCCGTTTCTTTTCATTCATCAACGTTACTTACTACAATGTATCAAAGAAAATAAGAATTGATATCATTATTTTAACGCCTTATTTAATAAACATTATCTATCCCTAATTAATACCTGCGAAAATACAAATAGAAAGATCCTCTTGATATTGAAAAGAAGAAAAAAATCAAAAGAATCCTATTGCCGATCCTTTTTTGACACGTGAATGAGACAGGGTACGAGGTACTCTATTTACTTCAGCGAAAGGAGTTAAAATTGGTATGAACCTTGCTTTTTTATTTTCGTTAGAATCAAGTCTGACGGGAATAATATTCTACGACCAACAAATCATTTATTTTCAGACCGATCCATTTACTATCTATTATTTGATTTACAAATCCTTTATATTGTAAAGAGTCAATAGTCAAATGGTTTGGCAATTCCCCGCGGGGGGATGAAACAAGATAATTTTGAATCAGAGTTTTCGATCTTTCTTTATCCTTCGTAGTAATAATATCTCGGGGTTTGCAACGATAACTTGGTATATCCACTATACGACCATTAACTAAAATGTGTCTATGGTTAACTAATTGTCTGGCTCCTGGAATGGTCGAAGCCATACCTAATCGAAAAAGGATGTTATCCAAACGCATCTCGAGTAGTTGTAGTAAAACCTGGCCTGTTGACCCTTTGGCTTTTCCAGCAATATGCACATATTTAAGTAATTGTCGTTCTGTCAGACCATAATGAAAACGCAATTTCTGTTTCTCTTCTAAACGAATACGATATTGTGATCTTTTTCCAGAGCGCAATTGGGTTTGAAGATCACTTCTGGATCTGGGTCTTTTACTAGTTAGTCCTGGTAAAACCCCCAGTCGGCGTATTTTTTTGAAACGAGGTCCTCGGTAACGAGACATAGAAAGGCTCCTTTTTGATTCATTTTTATTTGACAAAAAAATATAAAATCAGACTGAACTAAAGGATCAGCAAAGCAAAACTCAATTTACTAAAGTCCTACAAAACAGAATAAAATAAATTTGATCAATTAAATTTTATCAATATTCGGATTTTTTGTATATATAGGAAATTCAAGCGAAGGTTACGTTTTCCAATTTCTTCTGTAGAGATCTAATTGTTCTAGTCAACTTTTTTCTTTATAGCTATAGCTGTAAGTTATCATGACATAATAGATCGGTGATCCGACATTTAGAGAAAGCGAGAGTAGAGATTTTCAATCATGTAAATAAAAAAATAGATAAAAAAAGAGCCGGCTATCGGAATCGAACCGATGACCATCGCATTACAAATGCGATGCTCTAACCTCTGAGCTAAGCGGGCGGATATAAGAGCAGTAGTGTATAGGAATACAGGAAACTAGCAGATCTTAGCTATTTTCTAAGGATTCTTATTCTTTTTTTCTTTTATTTATTGATTCTTTCAATTTCTTCTATTTCTTAAATATTAGTTATATATTTTAGATTCTATTTAGAAAATAGAAAAGAAAACTATTTAGATCTAGATAAATTAGATATCTAAATAGAAATCTAAATTCAATTTCATATTCATATACATATATATGAAATATGAAAAGAAAATATCAATGAAATTAGAATTCAAAATGAAAAAAAAAAAAAGAAGAATGAATATCGACCGTTCCACTATTCAAAACTACACTGTAAAAATGAAGGAGGAGGAAAGGTATATATATATATGTGGTATATATCTATCCATATTGAATTGCGGATAGATCAATGATAAAATCATTTTACATTGAAAAAATAGGGTTTATAGATGAAATGATATAATATAGAATAGAGGAAAAAAATAAAATAACAGCATACACTTTTTCAATATTGAATCATTACCTAATGGATTCAATAGTGCCAAGATAAATGAAAGAGGTGGGTAGAATTACAGCTGGATTCTTGTCTCAAAGGAAAGGGGATATGGCGAAATTGGTAGACGCTACGGACTTGATTGGATTGAGCCTTGGTATGGAAACCTGCTAAGTGGTAACTTCCAAATTCAGAGAAACCCTGGAACTAAAAAAGGGCAATCCTGAGCCAAATCTTTGTTTCGAGAGAAAAAACGATGAAAGATGAAAAATGAGAATAAAAAGGGGATAGGTGCAGAGACTCAATGGAAGCTGTTCTAACGAATGAAATTGATTACGTTACGTTAGTAGCTAAAAGACTTCTATCGAAATGACAGAAAGGATACGTATTATATACCTAAGACGTACGTATACATACTGACATAGCAAACGATTAATCACAACCCAAATCTTAATATCGAATTCTATTCTGTATCTCTATATATTTATATATGAAATTTTGATATATGAAATTTGAAATTTATATATGAAAATAAAAATCTTCTCTTTCTTTCTATTAATATTCTATTAATATTCTATTATTAATATGATTCTATTATTAATATGAGTAATATAATAGTATGAGATAAGGATCTATAAGAAACCCTATATTTCTATTCTTTTTTCATTAGAATGATAGAGATCAAAAAGATATATGAAAAATTGAAGTTGAAAAAAGAATAGAATTTGAATATTCAATAATCAAATTATTCATTCCAGAATTTTTGATAGATCTTTTGAAATTTAATCGGACGAGAATAAAGAGAGAGTCCCATTTTACATGTCAATACCGACAACAATGAAATTTATAGTAAGAGGAAAATCCGTCGAATTTTTCAATCGTGAGGGTTCAAGTCCCTCTATCCCCAATAAAAAGCCCATTTTACTTCCTCGCTCTTTATTTATCCTCATCCTCTTTATTCATTTTTTTTCATCAGTGACTCAGTTTAAACAAAATGAAATATCTTTCTCATTTTATTCACTCTGTTCTTTCGCAAATGGATCCAAATAGAAATCCTCGTATCTTTTTTAAATCCAATCTCATTTGTTTTGTATAATACGATATGAAGATATATATTCAAGGAATCTCCGTTATTGAATCATTCATAGTCTATATCTTTTTGACAAAAAAAGTCTTCTTTTTGAAGATCCAAGAATTTCAAGGGCTAGAGCCAATTTGTTAAGATTTTCTTTTTTAGTTCTTTTCATTATTGACATAGATAGAAGTACTCTGCTAGGATGATGCACGGGAAATGGTCGGGATAGCTCAGTTGGTAGAGCAGAGGACTGAAAATCCTCGTGTCACCAGTTCAAATCTGGTTCCTGACACGTGAATAATGTATCGGATAGATATTTCTTAATACCTCATACAAATGAAATTAATTCATTAAGACAGATCGGAAAAAAAAAAAAAAAAGAAGAATCGGAGTCCCTTTTACTTATTTTACTTATATGACATGACTCCAGATTTCGTTTCAATTTCAATCAACGAGCATATTGAATTCCATAGAAATTGGACGTAATATAGTCTTTACTTAAAGGCTATCCTATCCAACTTTCAGGCATGAAGATACGTTTAAGGCGAGGATGATTCTTATAAGAAATTACCAATATATAATAAGATTTCCGTTCCTGAAAATAAGCACTTCTTCAAATCCAGAAAACTGACGGGGTTTGAGGATTACTCCTGAGAGCAAATACTTTTATGCATACCTCTTCTGGTTTATCTATACCATAACGTATTTTCGTAAGGTGATACACACTAGCTAAAAATTCACCTGGTATCATAGGCACACTGGGAGCGTAAATAATTGTAACCATATACATATGAAATGACAGCAATGGAATTCCAATCCTCGGGAATTAAAGATCTATGAATTAACTAATGCTTGACTAGCCAATCAGATAAATGAACCTGCATCTTCTTCATCTCTCACACATTTATCTTTGTATGAATATTTAACATTGACCAATGAAATTTTTAATGATTGACCGCTGTTTCTTATTTTGTATAAAGGAACCCTGCCTGATTCACAAATTCGTAGGAAGATTGGATTTGAAAAAGATTTCAAATCCAAAAGGTATCTCTGAAGTAGATGGTGATTCATAAAGTAATCTTTGATCATAATTTCCAGTATGAGTACTGTGTCAAAGGTAAAACTTGTGATTAGTAGTAAAACATCGATTTTCCTGTTGATATACAGTTCTATATCTTGGCACCAACCCATAATGATCAAAGTCGAATCGCGAGCCTATTAATGAAGAAAATTCAATGAAAAAACAACTGGTACCATAGATAAGCGGCCATAAACTGGAAAGTATTGACCAATTCGAGAGATCATTCGATGTAGTTGAAATAATTAAATTGGGGTTATTTGGTTAAGTAATGGAAACTCAACCAAATTAAGAAATGTTTCAATGTCATTCTTTCCTTCCTTTTTCTTTTGATTGTCTAAATATTCAGCTAAGACCATTCCAACGCTCCTTTTCGCCATGCATAAACTGAACCCACAATTGGGAATGAAAGCTTATAAGCTTCTATAAATACAGATACACCCAATACATCAAAGCTCATTGTCCATGGATAATGAAAGACCATTTCAACAGCAAAAAAAACAAAAACTAGAGCAAACATGTAATAGCAAATTCGGAATTGTACCCAAGCATCCCCATTGGTTCTCTACCTGATTCATAACTAGTAAACTTTTATGGACCTTCCCTAAAATCCCAGAAATGACAAATGTCAAGATAGGAATAACGCTTGATATGATATTATTAGGAATGCCCAGAAAATATCATATTCGTGAAATAGAAACATAAAACTATGAATGTGGAATATGTTGAATTATTCCATTTGAATTAGGATTTGAAAATCATATAGAACTTTTTAGATGAAACAAGAAAAGATTTTTGATCCGCATAGTTGAGAATTTGTTTGCTGTAGGACATACCTTGTTTCAAAATTCATCTAATGTCATCTCACTTCTCTTTTTCTTTTTTTTTTCTCCTTTCAATTCTCTTTCTATATGTGATGTGTAATATAGAATGCTCTTATACTTAGTTCTTTTTCTTTTCTATTCTACTTATTCTTATACTTAGTTTATACTTTACTTAGTTTATACTTATTATCTTATATAATCTT